AATAAGGTGCCTGATTAAAGGATTATTTTGATAGAATAAATCAAGTAAAAGAAAATTACCCTTATTTTTGTATTAAAAAGAATTAAACTAAAACCAAGAGAATCAAAATCTCACATGCATCTTACACTATAATACAAATTTATAAAGAAAGATAAGCTAATAAAGCTTTTAGGTTCATACCCTAAATATAGAATAAAAATATTCTTCTTTCTAATTATACTAAACTTAACTAAATTTATATTGACAAATACTATAATAATTGGGGTTATTATAACTATTTGTTCAAATAATTGAATTTCTATATGAATAGGATTAGAAATTTCAATATTATCGTTTATTCCTTTAATAATTAACAAAAAAATTAAAAGACCAGAATCTATAATCAAATATTTCATTATACAAAGAATTGCATCAAGAATGTTTTTATATAGAATAATTATTTTATTAATTGGGGTTAATATAAATAACGAATTTCTTATAAATTTGTCTATAATCATAAAAATAGGTTTAGCTCCATTCCACAACTGAATGCTATTAATTATTGAAACTATAGATTACTATGTAATATTTATTATAATAACTATTATAAAAATTCCTCCTATAGTAATTTTAATTCAATGTCAAAATTCAGCAACCTTAACTAGAATTTCATTAATAAGATTATTATTTAGATCAATTTCGTGTGTTAATCAATCTTCAGTTCGAAAAAACCTTACATATTCATCAATCTTTAATAATTCATTAATGTTAATATCAATTAACTCAATAAATGTAGTAGTTCTATATATAATGATTTATTCAATATCATTAATAATAACAATACTTATAATAAGAATTATAAAAACTAATTTTGTCAATCAATTAATATTTAATGAATTCAGAATTTGAATAAAAATAAACTTTTGGCTGAACATATTATCAATAGGAGGTTTCCCATCTTTAATTGGATTTTCTGCTAAAATAATAATTTTACAAGAAATAATTATAAAAGAACAAATAATTCTTCTATTAGTAGTTGTATTAACATCCTTACTAATAATTATATTTTACACACGAATAGCATTTATGTCAATAATATTTTATCACACGTTCAATAAATGAATATTAAATTTAAACAAGCCAGTTATATTTTTCATAAGAATAAACTTATTCACTACTCCAATTTTCTTAACTCTCTTAAGAATTACATAGAAGAGAGGCTTTAAGTTAAACTCTTAAACTTGTAACCTTCAAAGTTATATATACTCTAATATAGTAAGTCTTAGACTTTTAATCATAATTAAATTTGCAATTTAATGTTTTTATTAAACTATAAGACAAAATATTATGAGAAATTATATATTTCTTAAGTAAATTTACAGTTTACCACCTAAATCAGACATCATAATAAAAAATATCATTTATCCCATGAATAAATGACTATATTCAACAAACCATAAAGATATTGGATCAATATATTTCCTATTTGGAATTTGATCTGGAATAATTGGAATAATACTAAGAATAATTATTCGAATTGAATTAACTCAACCAGGATCATTTATTAATAATGATCAAATATATAATGTAATCGTAACATCACATGCATTTATTATAATCTTCTTTATAGTTATACCAATTATAATTGGAGGATTTAGAAATTGATTACTACCTCTAATAATTGGGGCTCCTGATATAGCATTTCCTCGATTAAATAATTTGAGATTTTGACTTTTACCACCTTCACTAAGACTTTTAATTATAGGATCAATAACAGAAATAGGAACTGGTACAGGATGAACTGTATACCCACCATTATCAACAATAAGATTTCATTCAGGACCAAGAGTAGATATATCAATTTTCTCTTTACATTTAGCAGGAATTTCATCAATCTTAGGAGCTATTAATTTTATTACCACAGTAATAAATATACGTCCTACAGGAATATCACTAAGAAAAACACCACTATTTGTATGATCAGTTCTAATTACAGCAATCCTATTACTTTTATCCCTACCAGTACTTGCAGGAGCCATTACTATACTTTTAACCGATCGAAATATTAATACAACATTCTTTGACCCATCAGGAGGAGGGGATCCAATTCTATACCAACACTTATTTTGATTTTTTGGTCATCCAGAAGTTTATATTTTAATCCTACCAGGATTCGGATTAATTACTCATATTATTAGTCAAGAAAGAGGAAAAAATGAATCATTTGGTTATATAGGAATAGTATATGCAATAATTTCAATTGGAATCTTAGGGTTTGTAGTATGAGCCCATCATATATTTTCAGTAGGAATAGATGTAGATACTCGAGCATATTTTACATCTGCAACAATGATTATTGCTGTTCCTACAGGAATTAAAGTATTTAGATGAATAGCAACAATAAACGGAGTATCAACAAAAATATCAATTTCAATAATATGATCTATTGGATTTATTTTTCTATTTACTTTAGGAGGACTTACTGGTATTGTTTTATCAAATTCATCTATTGATGTAATTCTTCATGATACTTATTATGTTGTAGCACATTTTCACTATGTATTATCAATAGGAGCAGTATTTGCCATTATAGCAGGATTAATTCAATGATACCCACTATTTACAGGATTATCTATAAATCCAAAATGACTAAAAATCCAATTTTCTGTTATATTTATCGGAGTTAACCTAACATTTTTTCCACAACACTTCCTAGGATTAATAGGAATACCACGACGATACTCAGACTATCCAGATTTTTATACATCATGAAATATTTTATCTTCAATTGGAAGAATAATTTCACTTATAAGAATTATAATTATAATTTTCATTATTTGAGAAAGAATAATTTCTAAGCGAATTTCTATTATAAATTATAGAAATTTCTCGTCAATTGAATGATTACAACTTATACCACCTAAAAATCATTCATATGAAGAAATCCCATTAATAATAAATTAGTACATCAGTATGGCAGAATAGTGCAATGAATTTAAGATTCATATATAAATAAAATTTTACTGGAAATAGCAACATGACAAATAATAAGATTCCAAGATCCAGTAACCCCTATTATAGAACAGTTAATTTTATTTCATGATCACACAATAATAATTATTATTATAATTACAACTACGGTATTATATATATTAATTTCAATATCAATTAAAAAAATAAACAATCGAGTATTTTTAGAAAGTCAAATAATTGAATTAATTTGAACATTAATCCCAGCAGTATTATTAGTAATTATTGCAATACCCTCTTTAAGAATTTTATATATAATTGAAGAAATTAATAACCCTATAATTACTATTAAAGCTCTAGGAAATCAATGATACTGAAAATATGAATATTCAGATTTTAAAAAAATTGAATTTGAATCATACATAAAAAAAACAAACTCAATAGAAAACAAAGAATACCGATTGTTAGAAACAGATAATCGAACAATTATCCCAATAAATTTTAAATCTCGAATTTTAGTAACATCAAATGACGTAATCCACTCATGAACAATTCCATCAATAGGAATTAAAATTGACGGAACTCCAGGACGAATCAACCAAGGAACAATTATAGTATCACGACCAGGAGTATATTATGGGCAATGCTCAGAAATCTGTGGAACTAACCACAGATTTATACCAATTACTATAGAATCTATTAATATTAAAAAATTCCTCTTATGAATTAAAAACTTTTAACATTAAGTTACTTAAATGCAAGTATTGGTCTCTTAAACCAAATTATAGTAATAAGCGAATACTCTTAATGAAGAAGTTAGTTTAATAAAAACATAAACTCGTCAAGTTTTTAATACTAAAAAATAATTAGTACCTCTTTATTCCACAAATAGCACCTACATGATGAACAACAATTATATTATTAACAATTTTAATAATAATAATTACAATAAACATAATTTATTTCATTTATACAAAAAAAGTAAAAAATCAACCTAAAAAAACTAAAAAACCTATTAGATGACAATGATAATAAATTTATTTTCAGTATTTGATCCAAGAACAGGATGAATTTCACTAAATTGATTAAGAATATTTATAATTTTAAAAGTTTTACCAAACGCATTTTGAAACACACCAAATAAGATCATAACATTAGTAATCAAATGCAATAGAATAATTAGTAAAGAAATAATTATACACACTAAAATAAAAGAACCTTTAATTATCATAATAAGAGTATTTATATTTATTATAATTAATAACCTTATAGGACTTTTACCATATGTATTTACAGCATCTTCTCACTTATCATTTTCATTAAGAATTGCACTAACAATATGACTATCAATAATATTATATGGTTGAAAAAACAAAACTAACCATATATTCTCACATTTAGTCCCAATTGGAACACCATATTTACTTATACCTTTTATAATTATAATTGAAACTATTAGAAACTTTATTCGCCCAGGATCTTTAGCAGTACGATTAACTGCTAACATAATTGCTGGACATTTACTAATAACACTACTAGGAAATAATTCAAATATATTTGTTTTAACAATATTTATATGAGTATTTATAATTCTAATCATATTTGAAATAGCAGTAGCAATTATTCAATCCTATGTTTTTATAACACTTTCAACTCTGTATTCTAGAGAAGTATATGAAAAAAAATCACCCATTCCATCTAGTTGACATAAGACCATGACCACTAACTATAGCTATAGGACTAATATCTACTACTTCAGGAATTACATTATGATTTCACCACAACGAAAAATGAATATTATGAATTGGAATTATTATTACTTTAATAACAACAATTCAATGATGACGGGATGTAATTCGTGAATCTACATTCCAAGGAATACATACAAAAAAGGTATCCAAAAGAATAAAATGAGGAATAATTATATTTATTTTATCGGAAGTACTATTTTTTTCTTCGTTTTTCTGAGCATTTTTTCACAGAAGATTATCACCTAGAATTGAAATTGGTATAAAATGACCACCTTTAGGAATTAAAACATTTAATCCTATAAGAATTCCACTACTTAATACTTTAATTCTATTATCTTCAGGAATGTCAATTACATGAGCACATAATGCATTAATTAATAATAATAAAAAGATAACTATACAAGGAATATTAATTACAATTATTTTAGGAATATATTTTTCATTACTACAAATAATTGAATATATTGAAGCACCATTTACTATCGCAGATTCAATTTATGGATCAACGTTCTTTATAAGAACAGGATTTCATGGAATTCATGTAATTATTGGAACAATTTTCATTCTAGTATCCACTTTACGAATTAAAAAATTACATATGACAAGTAAACACCACGTAGGATTTGAAGCATCATCATGATACTGACATTTTGTAGACGTAGTATGAATTTTTTTATATATTTCAATTTATTGATGAGGTAGATAAATTCATTTAGTATATAAGTATATTAAGCTTCCAACTTAAAGGATAATAAATTAAATGAATAATTAAAACTATAGTTATTTCAATAATATTAATTTTTTTAATTACAATAATTATTACAAGTATAATTATAATTTTTAGAAAAAAATCAATCACAGATATACAAAAATCTACACCATTTGAATGTGGATTTAATCCAATATCATATAATCGATTACCATTCTCAATCCACTTCTTTATAATTGCAGTAATTTTCCTAATTTTTGATATTGAAATTATCTTAATTATACCAATTGTATTAACATACAAAACAGCAATATTAATAAATTGATTATTAACTTCTATTATATTTACTATTATTTTATTACTAGGACTTCTTCACGAATGAAATTATGGAATATTAAACTGAACTAAGTAAAAAAAGGATTATATTTAATAATAATATTTGAATTGCAATCAGAAGGTATCTTAATAAAAGATTAATCTTTAACATAGAAGTAAAAAAATACAGTTAGTTTCGACCTAATATAAAGGAATTATTCCTCATGTTTTAATTGAAGCCAAAGGGAGAGAGAGGCAGCTTAATGTTAATAAGAAGATTGATTTTTATCCAATTAAAGGGGAATTGGTTAAGAATTAGCTGCTAACTAAATCCTTAAGCGGTTCAACTCCGTTTTTCCCTTCATATAGTTTAAATAAAACACTTTACTTTCATTAAAAAGAAGATTTTAAAATCTGTGAAAAATATATTTTTAAATATAAATTTCCTTGTCAACTTCACTGACCTACTCTAAATAAGCTATAAAAATTATTTTATTTTAAATAATGAATAATATCCATAAAATAATTATAATAAAAAAAATCTTAAAAGGATTTATATAATATAATTGAATAAAATTAGAAATTTTTGTAATATAATACATTAAACCCATTCCACCATAAAATTCTCCTCAAAACATCATTTGATTTAAATTCAAAGAAAACATGAAATTTATATAAATTAAATTATATGAATATCTATAAATAAATCACATAGAACCATTTAAAAAATAAAATCTTTTTTTTATTAAATTTTCATAATTTAAAAGTTCATAGCCAATAAATAGACCTAATGAAATCATAGCAAATCTTAACAACTTTAAATAAAAAGGTAAAATTAAAAACTTTAAATCTAAATTAGTCAATCATATATATATAGAACCAAAAGTAATAGAAAAAAATGAAAGAAATAAAATTCTATATTCTATTAATGAAATTGATTCAATTAAGTTTATAAACCCTAAAAAATTAAAATTTTTAATTAAAGAGTAATATAAAAGGCGAATTCTATAAGAACATGTTAAACCTAATCCTATATATATTAATATTAATATAAATAAATTATATCCTAAAAAAGATATAGTTTCAATAATTATATCCTTAGAATAAAAAGAAGAAAGAAAAGGAATACCACACAAAGCCATATTTGAAATATTAAAACAACAACAAGTTAAAGGTATTGTTATAACAATAGAACCTATTATACGAATATCTTGATAGCCAATCAAATGAATAATTACACCTGAACACAAAAATAAAAGAGATTTAAATATAGCATGAGTTAACAAATGAAAAAAACCTGAGTCTTTTAACCCTAAAAATAAACATCTTATCATTAAACCTAATTGACTAAGAGTAGAAAATGCAATAATCCTTTTTAAATCAAACTCATAATTTGCACATATTGAAGCTATAATTAAAGTCAAAACTCTTATAAAAAAAAAAAATTCATTCACTATAATTAAACTATTAAAAAATCGAATTAATAAATATACTCCTGCAGTTACTAATGTAGAAGAATGAACTAATGAAGAAACCGGGGTAGGAGCTGCTATAGCAGCAGGTAATCAAACAGAAAAAGGAATTTGAGCTCTTTTAGTGAAAGAAGATAAAATTAGTAAATAAAAAAAATAATTAGAATAAAAATTTAAGTAAAATATAAAATTTCAACTACCATATCTCATTAATCAACTAATACATAATAACAAACCAATATCACCTAAACGATTAATAAGACAAGTAATTAACCCAGCTAAATATCTTGATAAAGAATTATAATAAATAACTAAACAATATGAAACTAACCCTAAACCATCTCAACCTAATATAATTCTAATTAAATTAGGTCTAAGAATTATTAAAAGCATACTAAAAACAAAAATTAATACTAAAAAAAGAAAACGAATAGAACTATAATTATAATCTCCTATATAAACTCTTCTGTATAAAATTACTATAGAAGAAATAAAAAAAACTACAAAAGAAAAAATTATAGAAATATTGTCAACATAAATAATATAAACAAATGAAATAGATGTATATCTATAAAAAACTCACTCAAACATTAATCTAGAATTATTATATACAAAAAAGAGTATTAAAAACATAAATGATAAAAAAAATAGAAAAAAAGACCAAATATAATATAAATTTAACTTAAACAAAATTTAAGGTATACTACTTCTTAGAATCCACAAATCTATATTTTTATTAAACTACTTAAATAAAATAAAGTATTAACAGATAAAGGGAGAACAAATAAAACTAATAAATGAATTATTAAACATAATAACTCATTTAAATTTAGATAAGAAAAAGTATATATATTATTAAATAATCCATGTTGTCTATAACTATATATATAGTAACTAAAACAAGCACATATAAAAGAAATTATAACAAAAAAAATAAAAGAACCTATTCAAAAATTTATTATACTTATTAAAATTAGTAATTCACTAATAAAATTAATTCTAGGGGGACAACCTATGTTAAAAATACAATATATAAATCAAATAGAAGAACATCTAGGAATATAATTAATTAAACCCTTGTTAATATAAAATCTTCGACTTCCTCTTCGTATATAAAAAAGATTAGCTATATAAAATATACCTGAAGAACAAAACCCATGACCTAATATTAAAAAAAATGAACCTATTAAACCTGAAAATCTTATAGAAACTAATCCTATAATAACTATACCTATATGAGATACGGAAGAATAAGCAATTAAACATTTCATATCAGACTGAATTAAACAAATAATAGAAATAAATACTGAACCAATTATAGAAAAAGAGAATCAAATAAAAGAATAATATATATATATATATTCATATATAAATATAGTACGAATCAAACCATAACCACCAATTTTTAATATTAATGCAGCTAAAATTATAGAACCAGAAACTGGGGCCTGAACATGTGCCCTTGGTAATCAAAAATGAACAAAATATATAGGCATTTTAACTATAAATACAATTGTTAAAACAAAATGAACTAAAAAAAAATTACAATCTAAATGAATATAATCAAAAAACAATGAACCAAAACTTACATAAATATGTAAAATTAAAATAAATAATGGAAATGAACCAATTAATGTATAAAAAAATAAATATATACCAGATATTAATCGCTCAGGTTGGTATCCTCAACCTAAAATTAATACTAATAAAGGAATTAGTACAAATTCAAAAGAAATATATATATATAAAAAATTTAAAGAACCAAAAATTAAAAACAAGAAAATTAATATAAATATATTATTAAATAAATATATATATAAATTATTCATATTAATTATAGAAACAATCATAAAAGAAACCACAATTATTGTTATTAACAACATTATATAGGAAAAATTATCTAATCCTAAAAAATAAGAAAGTTTACATATAAAATTATAACAACCACAAAATAATATAGATATGTAAATAAACATAAAACAATACTGGAAAATAATATAAATAAATTTTAAATTAATTGGGATCAAAAAAATTAAAAATATTAATAATCTTATCATAAGCCCATTAATCCAAGATAATCATTCCCATAAAAACGAATTATTCTAACTAAAATTCTTAATCCTAAAACACCCTCACATACAAATAAAACTATTATTATTACTAAAATATATAAACTTCTATAAAAAAACAAAATGAAAATAGAAGAAATTATTATTAGAGAAATAACAATAAATTCTAATCTTAATAAACTTAAAAAAATATGCTTACGAATTAAAAGCAATGAAAATAAAGAAAATATGTATATAAAAGTAAATAAATATAAAATAAGTTTTAATAATTTAATAAAAATATTAGTCTTGTAAACTAAACTTAGAGGAAAATCTTTAAAACTTCAACAAAGATAGAAATCTAACACCTTTAATACCCAAAATTAATATTCTAAATAAAATATTTGCTGTTGAAATTAACATTTTACTAATAAAATTTATAATAATAATTTCATTAATTATCCCATTCTTAAATACTCCTATATCTATAGGAGTATTTTTAATATTACAAACAATTTTATCAACAATATTTCTTTTAAAAATTTCATTTTCATCATGAATACCAATAATTATTTTCCTAATACTAATTGGAGGATTAATAATTTTATTTATATATATAAGAAGAATTGCATCTAATGAAAAATTTTTACTAAATTATAAACTAGTAATTTTACCAATATTAATATTAATACTACCATTAGAAAATATAATAACAGAAATTATAAATAACGAATTTTTAATAAATAACTTAGATAAAAACAATTTATCGATAATAAAATTTTATAATAAAAAAACTATAATATTAACATTATTAATGTTTATATACATACTAGTAACCATAATTGTAGTTACTAAAATTACTAAAATTCATAAAGGACCTTTACGATCTAAATAATGAATAAACCAATACGAAAAACAGATAAAATCCTGAATATTATTAATAATTCATTGATTGATTTACCAGCCCCTATTAATTTATCATTATGATGAAACTTTGGGTCACTATTAGGTATATGTTTATCAATCCAACTAATCACAGGAATCATACTATCAATACATTATACATCTAATATTGAAATAGCATTTAATAGAGTTAGACATATTATGCGTGATGTAAATTATGGATGAATAATACGAAATATTCACTCAAATGGAGCATCATTATTTTTCATTTGTATATATTTACATATTGGTCGAGGATTATATTATGGTTCATATAATTTAAAAAAAACTTGAATTGTAGGAATTACAATTATATTTCTAACAATAGCTACAGCATTTTTAGGATATGTTTTACCTTGAGGACAGATATCTTTCTGAGGAGCAACAGTAATTACAAATTTATTATCAGCTTTACCATATATTGGAGAAATCTTAGTAAAATGAATATGGGGTGGATTTAGAGTAGATAACGCAACACTTTCACGATTTTTTTCTCTACACTTTCTTTTACCATTCATAATTGCAATAATGACAATTTTACATTTGTTATTTCTTCATTTAACAGGTTCCACAAACCCTATAGGAATTAATTCAAATGTTGACAAAATTCCATTTCACCCCTTTTTTTCGATCAAAGACATTATAGGAATATCAATTACCATTTTAATAATTTTAATTTTAACCATATATAGACCATATATATTATCAGATCCTGATAATTTCACACCAGCAAACCCAATGGTAACTCCTATTCATATCCAACCAGAATGATACTTCTTATTTGCTTACGCGATCCTTCGATCAATTCCTAATAAACTAGGAGGAGTTATAGCTTTATTTTTGTCTATTGCAATCCTATTTATTATACCATGATCAATAAAATCAAAATTTAAGGGATTACAATTTTACCCTATTAGACAAATTAACTTTTGATTATTTGTTTCAATTTCAATTCTCCTTACATGAATTGGTATACGACCAGTAGAATATCCATTTACAGAAACAGGTATAGTATTAACTATATTCTACTTCTTATACTTCATTTCTGACCCAATTATTACAAAAACTTGAGATAAAATAATTTATTAGTTATTTAGCTTATATAAAGCTGTGCTTTGAAAGCACAAGAAAGAGAAATTTAATAACTTTACAAAAAAAAATGATAAAAACACAGAATCCTTAATAAAATAAAAAAAAACAAATAATTTAATATAAAAGGTAAATAACATTTTCAAGCTAAATATATTAATTTATCATAACGAAAACGAGGTAAAGTAGCACGAACTCAAATAAATAAAAAACAAACAAAAATTAACTTAAAATAAAAAAAAATTCTATTAAAATCTGAACCTAAGAAGATAATACAACTTAATAAAGAAATAAAAATAATACTTGAATATTCAGAAATAAAAAGTAATGCAAATCCACCACCTCCATACTCAACATTAAAGCCTGAAACTAATTCTCTTTCACCCTCAGAAAAATCAAAAGGAGTTCGATTACTTTCAGCTATACAAAAAGAAAGTCAACAAAAGAATAATGGAAAAGAAATCATAACAAATCAAATTGAATATTGAAACAAATTAAAATATAAAAAATTATATCTATCGATTAATATAAAAAACAATAAAAGAAGTAAAGAAAGTCTAACCTCATAAGAAATAGCCTGAGAAATTCTACGAATACAACCTAACATTGAATATAAACTATTAGAAGACCAGCCACAGACTATTATTCTGTAAATTCTTAATCTTGAACAACATAAAAAAAAAATTAAACCAAAATTCATTTCCAAGCAATTTAAATAATAAGGAAATAAAACTCATATAAATAAAGATTGAATAAATCTAAAAACTGGGCAAACCATATAAATAAAAAAATTTCTATTTAAAGGAAAAAATTGCTCCTTAAGAAAAAGCTTCATACCATCTCTGAAAGGTTGCAATAAACCTATATAACCTAACTTAGTTGGACCTTTACGAAAATGAATATAACCTAAAACCTTACGCTCCAATAGAGTAAAGAAACCAACAGAAGCTAAAACACAAATTAATAAAACTAAAAAATTTATTAAATAAATTAATGAATGTACTTTATAATACTTAATTAAATTCTAAATTTAATACAATAATCTGCCAAATCACTTAAGAATTTAATACAATTAGTATTAATTGTTGGTCCTTTCGTACTAAACAAATATAAATTTTCTAAGATAGAAACCAACCTGGCTCACGCCGGTTTGAACTCAAATCATGTAAGAATTTAAAAGTCGAACAGACTTATTATTAAGAGGGCTACTTCTTATAATATTCTTAATTCAACATCGAGGTCGCAAAAATTAATATAGATATGAACTCCCCATTATTATTACGCTGTTATCCCTAAGGTAACTTTATCTAATAACCCAAAATTAGGATCTAAAAAACATTTATAAATGAATAAAAATTTTAAAGTTTAAATTTAAATACCACCCCAGCAAATTATATACAAAAATTAAAAGATTCACAAAATAAATCATTAATCATTATATATATAAAGTTCTATAGGGTCTTATCGTCCCTAGAATTTAATTAAGCATTTTAACTTAAAATTTAAATTTTAGTATTAAAATAAATAAAATATATATTACATTCACTCGTTCATACCAGCCTTCAATTAAAAAACTAATTATTATGCTACCTTTGCACAGTCAATATACTGCAGCCATTTAAAAATCATAGGGCAGAATATACCTTTTATATAAATAATCAAAAGGAAATGTTTTTGTTAAACAATTGAATATAAGAATTGTTGAATTCATTTTAAAATAAATTAAATTACTATACTTATTGAATCATTATTAAAATTAATTAATAATTAAATAAATTAACTAAGTACAAAAATAAATTTAAAAAAATAATAATTGGATAAACTAATTTATTAAAAACTTAATACAAAATTTTAAAGATAAAAAATTCAAACAAAAATAAATTATATTATTTAATTATTAAGATTATCCCTAATAAAATATCATATCAAAAATTTTAATAATTTTTAAATAAAGAAATGAATAATTTTATTAAATCCTTAGTAACCAGATAAATAAAAAACGATTAACATATAATTACTATATTAATATTTTTAATTTTTTTAATACAAAATATAAATTAATAACATTGACCTTTTTAGTTCGGGAAATAAAAATAATTAAAATAATTAAAACACCCTGATACAAAAGGTAATAATATAAAAAATTACTTATATAAATAAAAACCTTAACAGAAATGAAAACAAAATTTTTTCTTTAAAATACTTAAAAAAAGAAAATACCAAAAAAATAATTATTAATAAAAAATATTTTAATATATTAATCAAATTAAATAAAAAAATTTCATATTAGTGTAAATAATAAGCTTTATTATATAAGCTATAATTTGTTCTAATATATTCTAACCTCACCTTCCGGTAAAATTACTTTGTTACGACTTGTCCTAAATTAATTTTAGGAATGACGGGCGATATGTACATAAAATAGAGCAAAATTCAATTAAATTAATTAAATTAATTTACTATTAAATCCTAATAATATTTAATTATATATAATAAAAGAAAATTATTAATTTATTATTAAAGTAACCCATAAAAACTTTTATAAAACTGTATCTTGACCTAACATAAAAAATTAATTTTAAAGAAAATATTCTTAAGAAACATTCTAATAAATAGCGATATACAAATTAAAATAAAAGTAAAAATTATTGTGGTTTATCAATTAAATTACAGGTTCCTCTAAAAAGATTTATTTTACCGCCAAATTCTTTGAGCTTCAAATAACATAACTTTTAGTATTCTAAAACTTAAATAATATTTAATTCTATAATAGGGTATCTAATCCTAGTTTAATATAAACATATATCAAATTTAATCCTAAGAATGAAATCTATTAATATAAATTCCACCTAAATATTAATATAATAAATCCAATAAAATTATAAATAATAAAATTTTAATAAATTAACTTAAGTAAATTGTCTAACCGCGAATGCTGGCACAAATTTAATCTACTATAATTCTTTAACTAAATCAATAAATATATTATTATGATAATATTAATTAATGGAAAATTTTAATTTATTATGTAAATCCATATAAATTTAAGAAAATTAATTAATATAAAAGCCAGAATAAAACTTTTTTAAAACTAAACATTGAAGGCCATTATATTACTACCTCACTTAAAGGCTACCAACAAATAAATTTTTTAACTACTCATAACTAAAAATTATAAACTAATAATTGGTAGCAATCAAATAACTTTATAAATATTATACTTTAATGAAAAGCATTATAAGAATAGGAATTATTAGAATATATTTCAGTATATCTAAAATTTTAATATAACAGCTGGGGTTGATATATTTCATAAATAAAAATACTATACAATTTTAAAGCTTCATATTAATCTTAACACAAACGAGAAGGACAGAACTGCAATATTCCTTCTAAAATTTTTTAACACAGTTTAACTATTAATAAATATATACTTTGTATAAAATTTACAACTAAATTAAATTATTTAGTATTAACCGAAAAAATCATTAAATGATTAATATTTTTTTTAAATTCTTAATAAAACTAAACATTGAAGGCCATTATATTACTACCTCACTTAAAGGCTACCAACAAATAAATTTTTTAACTACTCATAACTAAAAATTATAAACAAATAATTGGTAGCAATCAAATAACTTTATAAATATTTTAATTTTATGAAAAACCTTATAAGAATAGGAATTATTAGAATATATTGGGGTATATCTAAAATTTTAATATAACAATTGGGGTTGATATATTTCATAAATAAAAATACTATACAATTTTAAAGCTTCATATTAATCTTAACACAAACGAGAAGGACAGAACTGCAATATTCCTTATAAAATTTTTTAACACAGTTTAACTATTAATAAATATATACTTTGTATAAAATTTACAACTAAATTAAATTATTTAGTATTAAACGAAAAAATCATTAAATGATTAATATTTTTTCTAAATTCTTAATAAAACTAAACATTGAAGGCCATTATATTACTACCTCACTTAAAGGCTACCAACAAATAAATTTTTTAACTACTCATAACTAAAAATTATAAACAAATAATTGGTAGCAATCAAATAACTTTATAAATATTTTAATTTTATGAAAAACCTTATAAGAATAGGAATTATTAGAATATATTGGGGTATATCTAAAATTTTAATATAACAATTGGGGTTGATATATTTCATAAATAAAAATACTATACAATTTTAAAGCTTCATATTAATCTTAACACAAACGAGAAGGACAGAACTGCAATATTCCTTATAAAATTTTTTAACACAGTTTAACTATTAATAAATATATACTTTGTATAAAATTTACAACTAAATTAAATTATTTAGTATTAAACGAAAAAATCATTAAATGATTAATATTAATTATTTAATTGAAATATTTAATATAAATTATACATAATGTTATATATTTCTTCTTTATTTAGAGTTTATATAATGGTAATTAATAGATTATTTCATATAATTAAATAATTTAATGTATATTTATATTAAATATTTAATATTATATAATTATTTAATATATATAATAATAATATTATATTAAATCTATAGAGAGATTTAATATAATATTATAATAAATATTTTATATTATATAATTATTTAATATATATAATAATAATATTATATTAAATCTTTATAGATTTAATATAATATTATAATAAATATTTAATATTATATAATTATTTAATATATATAATAATAATATTATATTAAATCTATAGAGAGATTTAATATAATATTATAATAAATATTTTATATTATATAATTATTTAATATATATATATATAATAAGTATTTTATATTATATAAATATTTAATATAAATTATACATAATGTTATATATTTCTTCTTTATTTAGAGTTTATATAATGGTAATTAATAGATTATTTCATATAATTAAATAATTTAATGTATATTTATATTAAATATTTCAATATTATATAAATATTTAATATAAATTATACATAATGTTATATATTTCTTCTTTATTTAGAGTTTATATAATGGTAATTAATAGATTATTTCATATAATTAAATGATTTAGTATAAATTGTTAATAAATATTAAGCAAAAATATTTTATTAATGTTTTTATAACCAATTTATAAAAAATTAAATAAAACTAAAAATTACAACGTGAATTTCATATAAAATTTAATTTATATGAATTATTAAGCTAAAACTATTTTTTAAAAAATTTAGCTTAATCAATCCAATTTATAAACTTTTCGACTTGATTTAATATAATTGAAAATTTATATACAAAAAAAAATTTAATTTTAAAATTTTTAATTTTAAAAAAGCGAGATTTGTATAAAAATTTTCAACTATTATTTTTTTCAAAAAAATTATTAGAAAATATTCGTTAATTTTTATTTCCAAAATTAAGCCTTAAACTTTTTTTTTTATACTAATAATACTTAAA